AAACTTTCATAATCCCTTCCCGAACCAAACATGAATTTTTCAATTCATTTGGCTCTCATGCTCAATTACGTCATGGTCACTTCCCATATCGTGTTATGAATGTAATGAGCCTATCCTCTTTTCGCTAGTTAGATTCACACCCCTCAAAAATAGAAAAACGCATTACGAATACCAATTCCAGATCATAAGAAAATTTATAGGACTCTCCTGACCAAATAAAAAAAAAAAAAAAATATGAAATTGTCAGCAAAGTTGCTTTTTTTTTATTGAAATCCAAAGAATTCGTTTCACTTGCTACATACATTATATATTACATAGGTCATCGATTTGGCATTTGATAAGATAATATAGAAAAAAATCGTGTGATCCCCCTTTTTTTTTGCAATACAAAAAAGGTTTCAAATAATTTTCTCGACATGAGCGTTCTATATCGAAGAAAAAATTTCAACTAGTCCTTCATTTCAAATTTCAAATGACGCTAGGTAGTAGAAAGAATACCATGCTATGTTTGCATGAACTTCAAGGGTTTCGCCTTTAACCATATAATTAGTCCCGCATTATTGGTTGATTGAGAATCAAAACAAAGCGGATTTACCAATGAATTACGAAATGCTACGTTTCTTAAATCGTTTCAATATCATTTTTTTTTTTATTTTTGAATTGATAAAATTCAATTAATTTCCGAATTCATAAGTAATTCGCGAGATCATGCACTTTTGACTTTCAATTCTATTTTTTACTAGTTAAAAAAAAAAAATAATGAAAAAAAAGTGCAGCTGGGCCGGTCCAGCCTATTCTTGAAATAAACAACTCGCACACACTCCCTTTCCAAAAAAGATCAATACACCAAATACTACACTTAGATTTATTGGATTTGTTGCTAAAATATCGGTATTAAACCCAAAACTCCCGGCCAGCGGCCAGTGGCCCAAGGAAAGGAAAGAATCGGTTACATTTTTCATACAATCTCCTTTATTTTTTTTACAGATAGATAAAAAAACAAGAATAGAGTTTCTTTTTTTGTATCACTTCTCTTAACTTCTCTTATATATACTTCTATATATTCTTAATTCGATTTATATGAATTTCTTATATCTATCGAATTGATTTCGAAATCAATATCGATTTTGTATTTATTTGTTATTTGTATTTGAATTTCCCTCTCTCTTTCTATTCGAAATCGATAGAGCGAAAAAAAAGAAAGTTTCTTTCGAAATGGATTTTTTCAATTCAAAATTCCTAATCCTAATGAAAATAATACTTATTAGAATTTTAGAATTAGCTAGCAAATTTCAAGTTTCGTATCAATTTCGGAATATTTCGTTGCTGGAAGACTCCTTAAGTTTCAATTTCTAAGAACGGGAAGGAAGAAAGCGGATCGGTATGCTAATTACTCATCCGTAAATCTTTCCTTCCCGGGCAGGGGGTAGTGTCCCACATTGTAAATTGTAGGAGTGAATTATTGATATAATTCCAAAAAGCAAGTATAAATCCTGAATCAAATAAATTCAGAAAAAACAAAAATAAGTCAAAATTTTCGATATATAGAAATATATATATTTGTGATTGTTTAAGTGTTTAAGACAAGATTAAACAAAGGGATTCGCAAATAACAGCGCTAAAGCGACAACCAATCCATAAATTGTTAATGCTTCCATAAAAGCCAAACTAAGCAATAAAGTACCTCGTATTTTTCCCTCCGCCTCGGGCTGTCGTGCGATCCCCTCTACAGCTTGGCCCGCAGCAGTCCCTTGGCCAACCCCAGGTCCAATAGAAGCAAGTCCGACAGCTAACCCAGCAGCAATAACGGAAGCGGCAGAAATCAGTGGATTCATGATAAGTTAAATTTCTCAAAAAATAAAAAAAAAAAAATGGTTAATGATACAATCATTCAATGAATTATAGATGAATTATTCCATCATTCAGTTTCATCCAAACAAAGTAACTCAAAATAAAAACTCCAATTTAAAGTAATAGAATAATATTATTTAATAGAATAATCATCAGAACCGATTCTCTATCGCTTTTTGAAGTTGGATTCTTAGGAATCCAAAACCAAAGACGTCTATTGGAATTCCGATTGAAATTCAATAGTATTAGCAGGATATTAGATATTTTTTAGGTCATATAGAACTATTCAATATCTAATATCCCATATACATGTGTTTCTTACAGAATGTAAACCAACTTATTTTGATCTTAGATCCATTAGAATTCTTTAGTGAACAGGAAAAACTTCCTAGCTGAATTCGATATCCATAATAGTTGGATTCTAGGTACACAATTTTGAACTGGCTAATTTCTTTTTTTGAATCGCGTTTTTGAATTCTTCTATTGCTTTATGATTATTCCGCATGAATCGAATTTACCTAGAAAAATCAAAAAATTGGTTAAGGAGAATCATTTCATATAAATTTTCATTAGCATTTTATTCTATTTTCTTTCTTAATTTTTTATTCTTTGTGTTTATTAAATTGTTTTTTTTTTTTTAATTAAATTGAAATATTTTTTATTTATTTTAATTCAAAAATATTTCGAATATAGAATATTCTTATATTCTTTTATTTCTTATATTCTTTTATTTCTAAAAAATAACATAATAGATATAAACAGAACATTCATTTTTGGAAACCGATCCTTTCGATCTCTTTCCTTTTTTTTTTCGAATCTCCCCTAAATATTTTAGGGGAATCTTTTTTCCTATTACGGTATATTCTAATTGCCTTAATTAGTTATCCCTTATTAGTTATTTGTTATTTATTTTGACGTTCCCCAAGTAGATTATCTTGAGTCCCGCTATTTATTTTGGTCTAAATTAAAAAAACAACTATTTGTAAGTGAAGTCAATGATGACCCTCCATGGATTCTCCTATATAAGCGGCGGCTAAAGTTGCAAAAATAAGAGCTTGAATACCACTTGTAAATAATCCAAGGAACATGACAGGTATTGGAACTACTGAAGGTACTAAAGAAACAAGAACAACAACTACTAATTCATCGGCTAAAATATTTCCGAAAAGGCGAAAACTAAGTGATAAGGGTTTTGTAAAATCTTCCAAGATGTTAATGGGTAAAAGAATTGGAGTAGGTTGAATGTATTTACTGAAATAACCTAATCCTTTTTTGCTAAGACCCGCATAGAAATAGGCTACTGAGGTGAGTAAAGCTAAAGCAACAGTAGTATTTATATCATTCGTGGGTGCGGCTAATTCTCCATGGGGTAACTGTATGATTTTCCATGGTAAAAGAGCCCCTGACCAATTACAAACAAAAATAAATAGGAACATAGTTCCTATAAAAGGAACCCATGGACCATATTCTTCTCCAATCTGGGTTTGGCTCACGTCTCGAATGAATTCAAGGATATATTCGAAGAAATTCTGCCCGTCATTCGGAATCGTTTGTGGATTCCGAACAGCTATACTAGCTGAAACTAATAAGATAGCGATTACAACCCAAGAAGTAATAAGTACTTGGCCATGGACTTGAAAACCTCCTATTTGCCAATAGAAATGTTGGCCTACTTCTACACCCGATATTTCGTATAACACTTTTAGTGTGTTGGTGGAACATGATAGAACATTCATATTAACCTCTGACAGAAATTGAAATTCCAGGAAATTATTTTAATTCAACCATCTCTTGCTTATTTGAATTTTTTGATACGAACTAATAACATAATATCCCACTTATTTTTAGCTCATTTATATAATAAAATTCAAGAATAATAAATGATTCCATAAATTTCTGTAGTTCCAAAAAAATTCTATCTTATTAGTAATTACGTATTTTGTATATAGCTAGAACGACCCTCACAAATTGCGAATACTAATTTGTTAAGAATTAATCGGATTGAAGCTATAGCGTCATCATTTGCTGGAATTGAAATATCTGCAAGGTCGGGATCACAATTTGTATCGATTAAGCAAATTGTTGGAATTCCCAAAGTGATACATTCTCGAAGAGCTGTATATTCTTCTTGCTGATCAACGATAATTATAATATCGGGTAACCCCGTCATATATTTAATCCCGCCGAGATATGTTTGCAAGTGGGATAATTGTCTCTTGAACATAGCTGCGTCTCTTTTTTTTGGAAGACAGTAGAATTTTCCTGTCTTTTGTTCGATTCTCAAGTCCCTGAACTTATGAAGTCTAGTTTCTGTAGTGGACCAATTGGTTAACATGCCACCGAGCCATTTTTTATTAACATAATGACACCGAGCCCTTATTGCAGCCCGCGCTACTAAATCGGCTGCTTTAGTTTTTGTACCAACAATTAAAAACTCTTTTCCCTTACTTGCTGCATCAAAAACTAAATCACAAGCTTCTGATAAAAAACGAGCAGTTTTAGTAAGATTTGTGATATGAATACCTTTACGCTTGGTAGAAATATAGGGCGCCATCCTCGGATTCCATTTCCTAGTCCCATGACCAAAATGAACTCCTGCTCCCATCATCTCTTCCAAATTTATGTTCCAATATCTTCTTGTCATTTCTTCCCATACTTCCTCTTTCTTTTTTGTTTAAAAAAAAGTGACGAGGTTGTCTTGAACTAAACAATTGTTCCGACGGAACCTTTTTCTACCGTAGATTGGACGTATCGATGTCAATACACAATCCAAACTGCTAACCTCTATTCATTATTATCTGAATTTGCATTACCCCCTCAAGACCATATATCATATATAAAGAGTTTTGCAACTGGAAATTGAATTCCAAAGCAAAAGAAAGTAAGTATGAATACACTTTTTTTAGGACTCATTAAATGATATATGATCTATATGATTCCTCAGGGAAATTCTTTTGAACGACAAGAAGCAAATAAGCCTGCGTGGTGGAACAAAATATCTCGTATTTCCCCCTTTACAAAACTCTTCCTTTTGAAAGGACTGTGTTGCAGCCATAATCTTTTAAATCCGGTCCCAACAGGGATCATCCCACCTATAACAACGTTCTCTTTTAGACCTTTCAACCAATCGATACGACCACGAAGAGCTGCTTTGGCTAAAACTCGAGCAGTTTCTTGAAAACTCGCTTCCGATATGAAACTTTGAGTATTCAAAGATGCTCTTGTTATTCCCAATAGGATAGCGCGGTACCCGATCGATTCTTCTAAAGCGCGCCCTGTTCGTTCCGCTCGCAACAATCCAATTAGTTCTCCCGGTAAAAAAACATTAGACATTCCATCCTCGGAAACCAACACTTTTGATGTTATTTGGCGTACAATAATCTCTATGTGCCTATTATGAATTTGCACCCCTTGGGATCGATAAACCTTTTGTATCTTATTAACCAACGATATACGACTTTGCACTATAGTCAGCTCAGTCCCAATCAAGAATCCCCAAGGAATTCCAAGAATTTTTGTTATATGCTCGTTCCAATCCTCAATTCTTTTTTCTAGGTTCATTGATATTGAACCAATTGAACGCACTTCTAAAACCTGTTCCACTTTTGGAAGACCTTGCGTTATATCCCCGGATCTCGATTTTTCATATATAAATGTAACTAATGTATCTCCTTCGTAAAAAATTTCTCCATAATGTCCATGAACAGTTGCTCCCGGAGTGGCCAAATAAGGTTTAGCCAATCTTATTACTACAGAGTCAACTTGAATAAGCAAAACTTGACCTGATTTTAAGGGGGGTCCTTTTTTGGCTATATATCCATTTTGACAAATAAACTGACCGAGACTAATTATTGTGGGTCTTTCTTCCCAATAATTAGAACAATAACTTTGATGGAGAAAATACCAATTCAAATTGAATAACTTGAAAACGATTTTATCGTACGGATCACGATTTGAAATTATCCCATTTTCATCCATTAAATAATATTTAAGCACTTGAAAATGAAAAGTCCGTTTTAAATTTGCAAGTTGAAGATATTTCGTTATTAAGATCGGATTATGAGTTAGTAAATAAGAAAAGGAATAAAAATTTAAAAATTGAAACACTGTTCCTAACGGTCCGATCGAATTCCTAATTTGAATTATAGGATCTGTTGAAATGAATTCTTTTTTCACATTGAAATATTTTATATCGTTGAATAGGTCCATTCGGAAACAATTCGATGATGATAAAATCATCAAGGAAGGATATTCCTTATTGTTATTTAACAATGTGCGAATAGTTCCGTGATTTTGGTGGTTAAGTGATTCTTTCATTTTTCTCTTCTTATAAATAGAAATGGAATAAAAAGGATTGATGTTGGTATAATCTGATACATTATCGGAAATGAATCTTGAACGTGAGAGATCATTTCTTTTTCTGCGATACGAAATAGTGGCTTTTACTAAGTCGATTCTTAGGAAAGCTCGAACCAAACCATTTGTACTTACTTCAATAAAAGAAGTACAGCCCTCCTCGATAGAGGAACTTTTTATGTCTTGATTCCAATTCAAAATCAAACAAGTCCGAATTAGTTGAATACTTGTATCAGAAATTCCTTGAATGGGTTTAGCATTTCCATAAACAATATAATTGACAACTCTAAGTTGCATATTATCCCTTTCTTGTAAAAAATCCGGAGGGAAAAGTGTTGGTAAATTTAAACCATCTGATATCTCATATGTCACTACAGGACGAACTAAAACAAAATACTTTTTCTTAGTAGATGTGATCCGTTGGACATAGATCCAATTTTTCCATTTTTTTGAGTCCTTAAAATCGATGTTTACTTTTCCTGGAGGTATCAAGATCCCGCTGTGTCGGGATATCTTATCGGTCTCCCCAGGAAAATGAATATCTCCTGAAAAGATTTTCAGTTCAATTCGCTTTTTTTTTCTCTCCATTCGGACTAATCCGCCCACGTAGCTTCTTGTATTTATATTGAAAACAATTCGGGTATCTATTCCAATAAGACTATTATTTCGTATCATTATCAAAGAAGATTCCGGTAAAATATGCACTTCTTCGGGAATGAAAAAAAATGGATCTAGTTTCATTTGGTATTTTGACTTCAATTCTTTTATTGGTCGCGACTCAATAAAATCCTCTTTTTTAACGATTGAATGCACGCCTAGAGTCCCATATTTAGTAATTCCTGAACTCTTTCTTCTATATCGAGGATCATCGAAATAAGCAAAAATACTATTATTTGTACGGAAAATACCATTTATTGGTAGTTCAATCGAGATACCTGACTGAGGCATTAACTCTTTCTTTCGTTCTTGAATCGATTGGATTGGAACGAGAAATCTATTTACTCGCCTTTTTCCGAATAAATGAGAATTGCCATGTAAAATCACGGGGTATATGAGATTCCAACGGACGGGTTCTGAATAATTAGGAATCTTGTCTTCTTTTTTTTTACCAGAAAAATAGGAACGAAGTAATTTGTAGCTTCGTCGATCATTATTCACTGCGAGAGTGGAAATTGACCCTCGTTCTACAGAAAGAGCCGAAACATTCATTTGATCTTGATCCTTGTGCGGTGAAAAGGGGGCTGCACTGGATCTCCACGAACCTCCTGATAATATCCATAAATGACTTGTTTTTGGTAAAAGATGAACATTACTATATGTAAATGTGGATGCGTGGTACACATCATTACTCCAGTGCATTTCTCCCTCTGAGTCAGAATAAATATGTTTTTGAACTCTCTCTTTCAAATTCAAAGTGTATGGTACCTCGCGAATCTCAGCAATTACTTGTTCTGCTTCGACATATTGATTATTTTGAACCAAAAGAAAACTTTTAGGTGGAATAGTTACATTATGTAGAATATCCTCACTCTCAATAGTGACATATAAGGCTATAGAACATATAAAAGCAGGATGCCCGTGACGCGTACGCGTGGGATGAACGAAATCTTCATTAAATTGGATTTTTCCATTCAACGGAGCTCGTACATGTTCTGCAGTACCACCCGTGAAGACTCCTCCAGTATGAAAAGTTCTTAATGTTAGTTGAGTCCCCGGTTCTCCAATGGATTGACCCGCAATAATACCTACAGCTTCGCCCAACTCGACCAGGTCGCCATGAGTGGGACTCCTACCGTAACATAATCGACAGATCCAAGATGTATTCCTACAAGTAAAAGGGGTTCGAATAAAAATTAGTTGTGTTTGAAAGGTTATGAATCGATTGACAAGCCCAAATCCAATATCTTGATTTCGGATGGCGATGCACCGTGAGCCCATATATATATCCTCTGCTAATACACGACCAACTAATGTTTGAATAAAAATTCTTTCGGACTCAGGCATCATCCCATTTCGAGGACTTACGGCAACCCCTCGGGTGGTTCCACAATCTGTTCTACGTACAACAATGTGTTGAACGACTTCAACAAGTCGGCGCGTAAGATATCCCGCATCCGAGGTTCGTACAGCAGTATCCACAACCCCTTTTCGTGCTCCGTAGCAAGAAATGATATATTCTGTTAAAGACAGCCCTTCGCGTAAATTACTTTGAATAGGTAAATCAATCATTTGTCCTTGAGGATCCGACATTAATCCCCTCATACCTACTAATTGGTGCACTTGAGATGCATTTCCTCTAGCTCCCGAAAAAGACATTATATGGACTGGATTAAGTGAATCTGTCATCCTAAAATTAGGATTCATTTCTTGTCGCAAATATTCACTTGTAGCATACCACACCTCAATAGATTGGCGTAATTTTTCTACTGCGTGCACATTCCCATAATGATGGTGTTGTTCTAAAATGAGACTATGTTCTTCAGCATCTTGTACTAACGATCCCTTAGAAGGGATCGTTAAAAGATCATCAATCCCTAATGAAATGGATGTAGTAGTAGCTTGCTGAAAACCCAGAGTTTTGACTTGATCCAGAATGTGTGATGTATATGCCATTCCGAAGTGATCTATTAATTCGCTAATAAGTTTTTTAATAGCAGTTCCATCTATTATTTTATTGTGAAAGACTAGATTGACTCGTTCTGCCATAAGTCCCTCCATATTCTGCTGATTGGGATTCAACAATGAGTTTGAGTTAATGATTTGAAAACTTCCCTTTCTCAATATTAATCCGGATAGAAATTCAGAGGAAGGAGAGTCCTAGTAGAAAGTAGAAACAGATAGATCAAAATTCACGCCAGTCTCAAAAAATCACTTAATTGAGATACCATATTATTAGTGACCATACGAGCGGGCTCGACAAAACCCTTGTAGAGCTTCTTCAATTTCTCGAAAAAGAGAAATATGACCAATAGTTGTTCGAATATATATACAAAGAAGTTCGTTTTTTATACTTCTTACTAAAAAAGAGTGTTCATAAATCTCCTGACAAGTACCCCCCGATTCATAGTGAATCTCGATGGGACCTTCTTTTGAAGCAATAATGCGTTGATCGAGCCGCCAGCGGAGCCAAAAAGGACTATCTAAATTGAGTCTTTTCTGTCGATAAGCTCCAATTGCATCATAGGAATTACAAAAAAAAGGTTCTTTTTGTTTCTTAGACTGATGATTATTATCATTACTTCTTTCATTTTGATACGTTCTTCGATTCCATGGATTATACCTATTGCTATAAATACCTCGGGGATTACCAATGGTTAATACATATAAACCAATAAGCATATCTTGGGTTGGCACGGAAATAGGATCCCCAATAGCTGGAGACAAGAGATTCATATGCGAAAACATAAGTAAATGGGCCTCTGCTTGAGCCTCCAAAGATAAGGGTACATGAACAGCCATTTGATCCCCATCAAAGTCTGCATTGAATCCCTTGCAAACTAATGGATGTAAACAAACCGCACGTCCTTCGACTAAAATGGGTTGAAATGCCTGTATGCCTAATCTATGCAAAGTGGGCGCTCTATTCAGCAATACGGGGTGCCCCTGCATAACTTCTTGCAATATTTCCCATACAATTGTATCTTTTTCCCGAATTTGACTCTTAGCAACTCCTATGTTCGAAGCAAGATGTTGTCTAATTAGTCCCCGAATTACAAATGTCTGGAAAAGCTCTATTGCTATTTCCCGAGGCAATCCACATCGATGGAGTGGAAGTGAGGGTCCTACAACAATGACAGAACGACCCGAATAATCAACCCGTTTGCCAAGCATAGTCTCGCGAAATCTTCCCTCTTTTCCTTCAATTACATCCGAAAACGACTTGTAAACCTTATTATGACCATCCCTGATTGGCTGTCCGCGAATTCCATTATCAAGAAGCGTATCTACGGCTTCTTGTACTAATTTCTCTTGACACATTACTAATTCCCCCGGCGTAGATCTATTTGTTGTTAATAGATCGGTAAGCGTATTGTTTCGATAGATGACTCTTCTATAGAGTTCATTAATATCCGAGCTCATTAGCTTACCCCCATCTATCTGAATGATGGGTCGTAATTCAGGAGGAAGAACTGGTAGTAAACATAAAACCATCCATTCGGGTTCGATATTTGTTCGAATAAAGTGTTTAGCTAATTCTATGCGTCTAACCAAAAAATCCCTTCTTCGTCCAATTTTGCGATCTTCCCATTCATTACCCGTGGTTCTTGCTTCGCCTAATTCCTTCCATTCTACTAATGAATAATCTAGAATCCTTCGCAAATCTATATCGGCTAATTGTTCTCGTATCGCGCCTGCTCCAGTACAAATTTCTCGATTTCGAAATATATCGAAACCATGAGTAGTAAAAAAAACTGGGATGCTGTATTTCCAGGATTGTATTTCATATTCGAATAACCCTCGTAATCGTAAGAAAGTAGGTTTTTTCACTATAGGCCTAGCAAAAGAAAAATTGAGATAGGATCCCCCCCTTTCAAATCGGACATGAAAGTTTCTTTTCGTCCGGCTCAAGTAGTTAGAACCAAATAAACAAAAAAAACAGTTTTTACTTTCGAATTCTCGAAAAATCTCCTAGAATCTACTCCTTACTCAAGTTAGTAGTAAAGACCAAGTAACATTTCATTGATTCATTCTTCTTTTTTTTTGTCTATTTTTAGAATTTTTTATTTAATTAAAAAGAAAGGATACTATTTCCATATAAACAAATGAAATAGAAAGAAATGAAATAGGAAATTCTTGAGTAGTCTACTTCCCCGCGAACGCGGAATCCCCTTAAGGGTTGCAATTCAAAAGGGATTTACTTGTCCCTGTACCCTTCCATTTGATTCGATCTTTTAGGTCCTGACATCGCCTCGACGCTTATGTTTAAATGTTCTTAAAGCCTATATGCGATGGATAGACTCCTGCAACCATGCATATTTTCCCACTGAGAAACAGAATTCAATGAACCAGAATTCAATTTCACAAATTAAGGAAGTCTTTTTTCACGAGGTACAACTCAAAATTACTCATTTTTGGCTACTGAATCGACCATAGACCAACCCCCGGCTCTTTTGTTGGTAATATTTTATACACCCATAATTCTGAGCTTCACGTTACTCCTTTCACGAGACATGTCAGATTGGGGACATCCCAATAAATGGGAAGACAGTTTGAATCTGTAAAATTCGAATTTCGATCAAATCACACATCACAGTATACAAGGCCTTCCAATTCTTTAAGAGGTTTATCTAAAAGATTCGCGATATAACTAGGTAGACGTTTCAAATACCACACATGGGTTACTGGACAAGCCAGTTTGATATATCCCATTTGATATCTTCGAATACGAGAATCCGCAAATTCAACTCCGCATTGTTCACAAAATTTCTGGTCCTCTTTTTCATCTCTGATTACTCGATAATTTCCACAAGCACAAATTCCACTTTTTATAGGACCGAAAATTCTTTCACAAAACAATCCATCCTTTTCGGGTTTATTGGTTTTATAATGAAAAGTATAGGGTTTTGTTACCTCTCCAACTATCTCTCCATTAGGGAGGATTTTGTTAGCCCAAGCACTTATTTTTTGAGGCGAAACTGATTCAATTCGGAGTTGTTGATGTTTATACCGATCGATCATAGAATAAAAATTCGGATTCGGTTCGATTAAGCTTCCTTTCTATTAATCTGTAAATTTTTATCAGATACAAGGCAATGATTCAGTTCCAGAGCCAAAGATCGTAGTTCTCGAACGAGCAATCGAAAAGATTCGGGAGCATCTTCAGGTTTAGGTATTGTTCCGCCAATCATCGTAATACCAAGGACTTCTTGACGAGCTCGAATATGATCCGATTTATAAGTAAGCATCTCTTGTAAAATATGAGCAACGCCAAATCCCTCTAGAGCCCAAACCTCCATTTCTCCTACCCGTTGTCCACCTTGCTTAGCCCGTCCTCTAAGGGGTTGTTGTGTAACAAGTGCATAATGCCCACTGGAACGCCCGTGTATTTTATCATCAACTTGATGAATTAATTTCAAGATATAAGGCTTTCCTATTAAAACAGGTTGTTCAAAAGGATCTCCCGTTCTTCCATCAAATATTCGGCTTTTTCCCGGATACTCCGGTTCAAATACCCATGGATTCGCTGTTTGCTTACTAGCTTCATATAATTCCGAAAACACTAGTTTTCTCGAAGCCTCTTGTTCATATCTCTCATCAAAAGGTGCTATTCGATAATGTCTATCTAGCAGATC